ATTTGACGATACTATTTCAGTACGTATATAGGTTTATTCTTCATCCTTTCTCTTTCTGGAGTTTCGATGGAAGGATTCCTTTACTTATTAACGTAATGTATCCAACTCCATTTGTTAGAACAGCTTCCATTGAGTCTCTGCACCTATCCTTTTTTATTATCGCTTTATGAACCTTTGTTTGTTTTCAGAAAACAGGATTTGGCTCAGGATTGCCCATTTTTAATTCCAGGGTTTCTCTGAATTTGAAAGTTATCACTTGGTAGGTTTCCATACCAAGGCCCAATCCAATTAAGTCCGTAGCGTCTACCAATTTCGCCATATCCCCCTTTTTGTGATTAGAATCTAATTATGATACCGTTTTCCTCTCCTTTTTCTTTCATTTATATTATGCCGGAACTGTTGAAGTCATTAGATAGCGGTTCTCATATTGAAAGTGTTTTCTCCTATTCCTATTTTGATTTCTTGTCTATCTTAATCTTATTTCATCTCTATCGGAAACTCATATTTAATTCAACGAGAAAAGATTCTCTCATTTCTCTATCCACAATTCAATATAGATGGATATACCACATAATATATCCTACATATATATTATATATACATAGTTATATATTATTATACATAGTTATATATTATTTTTATAATATTAATATAATATATATTATAATTATATATAATTATATAATATATATTATTATTATATGATATTATAATTATATGTTCCTATTTTCTATCGTTTTTAACGTGCAATTTTGAATACTTGAACGGTCGATTCTTTTTTTTTTTTTTCGCTTTAGGTTTCATTTTTCCTAATGAAAACAGAGGAATGTTTCATTATGATCTGGAATTTTGATCTGGATTGCATTTTTATCTTTATTCTTATCCTTTTCTTAGGACAGATCCTCTATAACATCACTAAAAATAACTAAAAAAGAAATTGATTATTATTTATTATTATTAAATAAATTAAATATTATATATTATTTTAAATATTATATATTATTAAATAATAAATATTATATATTATTAAATAAATTAAATTATTTATTATTATTAAATAAATTAAATTATTTATTATTATTAAATAAATTAAATATTATTAAATAAATTAAATTTTAAATTATTAAATAAATTAATAATTATTAATTTAAAAAAGAAATTTCTTATTTTTATTATTAGTAAATAAATTTATTAATTTTATTAATTCTAATAAATTAAATGAATAAATTAAATGAATTAATTATAATATAAATGAATTAATTATAATAAATGAAAATTAATTCATAATTATAAAAAAAAAAAAAAATTTAATTATTTCGACTATTATAATGTAATATAATGATATATAATTTATATCATATGTAATAGAATAATATTCTATATTATTCTGTATAATTAGAATATTCAATAAAATGAAAATGGAATTCCTAGGTTATAGGAAATTTAATTACTAATTTGATTACCAGATTCTATTTACTAATTCTAAATATATAAAATTCAATCTAGATAATAGAATCAAAATAGAATATTCAAAATAGAATATAAAATATATATAATAATAATATATATAATAATAGAAAATATATAGAAAATATATAGAATAATAAAATATATATAATAAATAATTCAAAATAGAAAAATATATAATTTTGAATTTGAATAGCTTACTAATAGCTTACTATCTAATTAAGATATTGATTATCGATAAACATATATTTGATATGATAACTAGATCGAAATTATATAGCGATATATTCTATATCGCTATATTAATAATATAATCGCTATATTAATAATATATTAATCGTTCTATTAACGATTATATTCTCTAATATTCAAATTATATTCTCTAATATTCAAATATACAATATTTATTTGAAATTTATACAATATTTATTTGAAATTCTAGAATTCTATTCTTTTTTCTATTCATATTCAATTAATTATGAATAGCTAAGAATGAAGAGTTAATAGCTAAGATCCCAGTAGTTTACTAAAATCGCATGTATGTAAATTTATGTTATGGGAGCCCGCTTAGCTCAGAGGTTAGAGCATCGCATTTGTAATGCGATGGTCATCGGTTCGACTCCGATAGCTGGCTTTTCTCCATTCTCCATATGTTTAATTTTTAATTTTTGACTTTTGACATAATTGATAATGGGAAATCAAAGAATATTGAAAAGGTTTCTTCCCCCTTTCCAAGGACCAACGATCTATTATCTCATAGTAACTTCCAATAAAAAAAAAAAATGGAAGGAGTTCGATCTATGTAGACCAAATCAATCAAGCAAGAAAAGAACCCTTAATTTTATTTATTCTATAATATTCTATTTTTTTATTCTATATACAATTACAATCCGGATATTGATACAATTCATCGAATTATTCTTTGTAATACAATACTTCAGTAAATTTCGCTTCATTTATTATATTCTATTTTTATTAGATTTATATTTTTTTATTAGATTTATATTCGATTTTTTAGAATCTATTTAGCATTTAGTTAGCATTTAGTTTCATTTAAGTTAGGTTTATGAAATTTCAATAAAATAAGGAGTCTTTATGTCACGTTACAGAGGTCCTCGTTTCAAAAAAATACGTCGTCTGGGGGCTTTACCGGGACTAACTAGTAAAAAGCCTAGAGCTGGAAACGATCTTAGAAACCAATCGCGTCCCGGTAAAAAATCTCAATATCGTATTCGGTTAGAAGAAAAACAAAAATTGCGCTTTCATTATGGTCTTACAGAACAACAATTACTTAAATACGTTCGTATCGCCGGAAAAGCCAAAGGATCAACGGGTCAGGTTTTACTACAATTACTTGAAATGCGTTTGGATAACATCCTTTTTCGATTGGGTATGGCTTCGACTATTCCTCAAGCCCGCCAATTGATTAACCATAGACATATTTTAGTTAATGGTGGTATAGTAGATATACCAAGTTATCGCTGCAAACCCCGAGATATTATTACAGTGAGGGATGAACAAAAATCTAGGGCTCTAATTCAAAATTATCTTGATTCATCCTCCCATGAGGAATTGCCAAAACATTTGACTCTTCAACCATTCCAATATAAAGGAATAGTAAATCAAATAATAGATAGTAAATGGGTCGCTTTGAAAATAAACGAATTGCTAGTTGTAGAATATTATTCGCGTCAGACTTAAACCTAACTAAAATAACAAGGGTTCGAACAATTTTGACCTCTCTTTCACCTATATAAAGAGACCCAAGGTAAGGGGGTTGATCCGGGGATTTTTCTCCCATTCATGTATCATAGATTGGTAAGGGGATTTTTAATTCCTTGTCCATTCTTTCTAGTATTTTCCATACCACAGAAATTAGGATTAGGAATAAAGAATCCATATCAAAGCAGGGTCGAACTGTTGAAATAATAATATCCATTCTTATTTGATTTGATACATTGTGGTCAGTAACATTGGTGAATTAGTACGGAAAGAGAGGGATTCGAACCCTCGGTAAACAAAAGTCTACATAGCATTTCCAATGCTACGCCTTGAACCACTCGGCCATCTCTCCTACCTAATGATTAAGGTCCCGAAACCGAGTGAAAGTGATTCACTCATATTAGATTTTTGTTTTTTGGATAGGTATGAACACTCTATTTTAACTATAAAAATAGAAAAAACCTTTCATCAAAGCCAAACCCTTCCTTTAAAGTTGGGGGATAACGATCATTTTTTGGGGGAAAAACTGTTCTGTTAAAAACAATAATAATTAAAAACAATAAATAAAGATATATATCTATTCATGTTTGCGAAGACGGCATTCACGACCCTTTCTAATATCTAATATTTATACTGACTGAATTGGAACGAATCCACCGATTGATCTATTTTTTTAGACTATGTTTAATGGATATCTTTAGATCATGATTCTAGTTAGTTTAGACTATTATTCTATTTTCATAAAAATTCTAAAATGACTTTCCCGTTTTAGATCTTTCAAAAAAGAACTCCTTACCCCAACTTCTTACCCCATAGGTTTATTCCAAAATGTCCCAGGAATTTTTATATTTGATTGTATAGCATATACCCATTATACACACAACACAAAACGGACGGTTATTCTAGTTTCATCCATCCTAGAATGATTATTCGATTCTTTTTCCTCTTTGGTCATACATAATTTAATTCAATCAAAACTTCTCGAATTATCCTACAGATTAGGATAAATTCTTTGATTCTTCTTGATGAAATCGGAATAGTTCCCTTGATTCTTATACTACTATATGAATGAAATCGAATTGGATTCAAATATTTCTTACAATCTTAAAATAAAAAATTTCTTAGTTTTTGGCAAAAAGAAACAATTTGAGTAGAAGGTCCTCTTTTTTAATGAGTCTGTTTTTATGTTATTTCGTACTGTAAAATTCCTTTGTTTGTGGGATTATTTTCTCACGAAAAAGGTAATTAAAAGAAATTATAGAATGGATTTCTGCCTATGTCTAGATCTCGAATAAATGGAAATTTTATTGATAAGACCTTTTCAATTGTAGCCAATATCTTATTACGAATAATTCCGACAACTTCAGGAGAAAAAGAGGCATTCGCCTATTACAGAGATGGTGCGATTTGATTATTTTTGATTTTTTTATTATTTCTTTTTATTTATATTTATTATGTTTTTACTGCTCTCAGTCTTAGGAGAAAGAAAGATTATTCGGGATAGAAAGAAAAAAAAATTATTGAAATAAATTTACGCTTGTTGAAGGTGAAGTTTGTAAATAAAACAAGTCCTTCTGTCGTGTATCCCCGATTAATGCAGCCTCAAATGCTTCAATTGTCGATTCTAAAGTATTGAGCGAAAGGTTCCACCTATGGGGTTAGGTCAAACCTACTGCGCTAGTACCAATAGGAGGCATAGAGGAAGAGGCACTCCTCCTAGAAATCAACAATACGAAAACTTTGTTATAAATTATCCCTTTTCCTTATCCGGATGGGGACTAACAAGAATGGTTAGGACAACAAACATCCAT